TTTATGGAAGATGGATAAATTCCCAGATTAAGACATGACCGAAAAAAAAAAAAAAAATTCCACCCATAACATCTATGTCAGCTTTTTTGTCTAAATGTATTCAGAACAGCCCGCTTTCTAGACGATCCCTATAGAAAAGAGGGGGATTATATTATAACAATCTTTCTAGTTACTTCGTTCTCTATTTCTATTTGAGAGAATCCTTAGGAAAATAGTTTTGTTTCCACCGAGCTAAAACAATTTGTCGATGTCTCTAGTAAACCAAAGTCATTGTTTAATAGCTATTTTGCTTCAATTTCCCTAATACAAATTAAGGATTAAAGATTTAGTTACGATTAGAAATACACTTTCTATCTTTATCCATGGATCCTTTACTCATACTCATTCAATTAGAAATATTGATCCAATTAAAAAAAAAAATTATGTTTCGTAATCTCATAATCCAATTTTTCAATTTTTATTAATTGATTCTTGGATACAAATCACGAGAATGTATATTCTTCCTCGAATTTTTCATTGAGAAGTAAAGGATTGAATCCTTTTAAGAAATAAAGTTTTTGATCGGAATGGAATATTAATCAAACCGAAGGACCCCTTAACTATGTAAGGGATTATAGAACGAATCACACTTTTACCACTAAACTATACCCGCTACAATTCGATTATTGTATATAAATGAATCTTTTGTCGAACAAGAAGGTCGTAATAAAAAGTAAAAATAAAAGATAGGATCATAAAAAAATCATGAAAATTTGCGTGTTGTATCAGAGAAGATATTAGGAAAAGAAAATTCATTTTATTTTAATAACTAAATAACAAGTGTTTTTTGACGGAGATTTTTGACCTAGACGTCTCGACAAAACTACTTAAGCCATAACATACATGAAAATGGATTGCGCAAGAATCCACAGTCCCTTTTTTCTTATTTATTTACTTTACGGGAATAAAAGGAATAAAGTAAATAAATAAGAAATAGAAAAAATTAAGATAAGAAATGGCACTTTGATTCGATATCATTTGATTCTATATTAAAGAAATAAAAATAGTTATTTATTATTTTTCTAATCGTAATAACAAGCAAGTACTTTAGTTTTAGTTTTCTAATTTAATAAAATGATTTATATTATTCCTTGGAACAAAAAGGACGGGCCCGGCCTGGTCAGTACTTAGCCGGGCCGTGGAACTAAAAAGCCCCTTCGGATGAAAAAAATATTATGAAGGGCTTTTTCAAGCCTTATTTTTTATAATGTAACCATAGTATTATCCTTTTTCAATTGGGAGGAGAGATGGCTGAGTGGACTAAAGCGTCGGATTGCTAATCCGTTGTACGAGTTTTTCGTACCGAGGGTTCGAATCCCTCTCTTTCCGTTTTTGTTTATGGCTTGATATTTTCTTTCGAATTTATCGCGAGATCTTTTTATTTTTTAATAGTTAAAGATGTGTTGTAATAGATAAAATCCTACTAAGAACATTTAAAAATCAAGCAAGGAAAACAAAAACCTTATTTTTTATTCTTCACGTCCAGGATTACGTCCTGGATCATTAGACAGGAATCCGAAGATAAAGAGAGAAACAAAGAATATCACTACCGTGTAAACAAATAGTTTGAGAGTAAGCATTACATAATCTCCAAGATTTTTTTTTAGTAAAAAAGAGAATAGATTCTCCGTTTTTATACCGCATACCCTACTATTTTTATTTTGACACCAAGAAATGAAGTGGGGTAATCCAGATTTATCGCGGTTGTACAAGAATTTAAATATTTGAATTGAGGGTGTAAGACTTATCTGATCTTATCAATTCTTATAATTTTTTTTTTCAATAAATAAAATAATGAATTTGTCTAGACAGTATTAAATATATCATCGAAAACTTACAGCAGCTTGCCAAACAAAGGCTAAGAGAAAAAAAAACAGGGGTATTACTGGCATAACATCTACGATTGGATTTAAAAAAGCGTAGGCCTCGGGCAGTTTGGCGACGAAAAAACTACTTGAATAAAGAGCAGAATTAAGACAGATACAGATCAAACTAAATATATTAAGCATAACAAACATTTTGTTGTTGAGGATAATTGTATTTTATTTATTTTGATTGAGTTATTAATAAATTGAGTTTTTTTATTATTATAAATATGTTATTATTCATAGAAGATAAAAATGAATAAAAAAAAATAAGATAGACCAAAAAACTTTCTTTGATTTGAACTCACCCAATCAAAAATCCTTCAATTCTCAAATCAAAAGAGAATAGAATAAATCATACTTTCATACAATATCTTAATTGAATTATATGTAATGATCAATAAATTCAGTTTAATTCTATGTCTACATGTATAAAAATTTTAGTAATCTATTTTATAGATAATAGATATTTAGACTGGAGTTGACGAACAACCAGTAACAATATTAATGTTTATTAGTGTCGACTAGAAATGGGGCGTGGCCAAGTGGTAAGGCAACGGGTTTTGGTCCCGCTATTCGGAGGTTCGAATCCTTCCGTCCCAGAGCATACCTGACCCATGATTATTAATATAATATATTAATCCCATGATTATTAATATAATATATTAATATTATATATTAATATTATATATAAATTATATTAATATTATATATAAATAATATATTTTAAATATATTTTATTAAGTATTTTATTAAGATAGATATCTATATCATAATCATAATAAAATATATCAAAATAAAAATAAAGATTGTCTTTCGAACAGTCTTCCGTTTAAGAGTATTATATTGGTATATAATGTGATTCTTGTTTATTTTTTTTTTTATGAAATCTGAATCATATCTTTTCCCAAATTTAATCGAGTTCAAATAACACGCATATGAAATTTAATCTATTTGTGATTTGTTAAATATTACTCAATATGAAATATAAAAAAATAACAACCTAAATCTTCAATCTTTACTTACATCAGTCTTTTTTTTTAATCGTTGATGGTTTAATCCAATATGGATTTATCTCTCTCTTATGATGATAAAAGTGAATGGTCCTTACTGTAAAACCTTATGCAAAATGCAAATAATGAAATGATATCGAGTAGGAAATTATTCAATCAATTAAATATTTTTAATGATTTCTTATGAGTTCTTGGTACTCGAAGAAGTGTGAAATTGTTGAATTTCTCCCATCACGTTACTTGAAGATAGAGATTAAAAATAATAATAATTTGGAATAATTTGGCTATTCGTGTTTATTTATTCGTGTTATGTTAGTTATAATTATTTTAATTAAATAATAAATTTTATAAATAAAATATATATATATATAAACATAAACAATGGGGTTAAATTGATTGAATTTTTGCTGAGACTTCTTCATAAATTATCCATTCTTCATATATAAGAAAAAAGTATAGACTACTATGTACCGACCGAACCGATGATTATTCATGATTTCATAATTGAATCAATTACATACTGGTTCCAAACTGAAGGAATGTTATGGTAAAACTTCGTTTAAAACGATGTGGTAGAAAGCAACGTGCGACTTGAAGGACATGATCTGTTGTGGATTCTTACACCCACCATTTTTTAGGAATGAAAGTGCTCTTGGCTCGACATCATTTGTTCTGTTCCACTGTAACCCTCATTTTTGGAGTGTTGTGATGTAAATAGTACACGATAGAGCTCGAGTAGAAAGTATTGATTAATTTCTCAAGAGCAAGAATCTAAGGTTAGTATCGATCAATAAATTGGAACAACTTCGTAAGTATATTTTCGATATATAAATCTAAAGGATACAATTCGAGAAAATAAAAAAGTAAAATTTCTTGGAATTGGTAAAACTCTTTCGATCAAATCATAAAGTAAAGTGTATTACGCAAGAATCAACCATTCATATGATTCTTTGATAGAAAGAAATCACAAAAAATGGTATGTTGCTGCCATTTTGAAACGATTTTAAGATCACCGAAGTAATGTCTAAACCCAATGATTCAAGGCAAAGATAAAGATCCTGGAACAAGGAAATACCGTTTTCAATTGTCTCAACAACTAGATCAGAATGAAGAATCAAAATAGATTCTAAACTAAAGTAGACAGACAAAAGCGGTTAGAGACCACTCAATAAATGAAATACCTAAAATAAAAGGTTTTTTTTTTGAGTTATTTGAGAGCTATTCAACTTGAGTTATGAGAGCGCAAATTGTAAATACGAATAATTAATTTTTTTCTTTTTTTTTTCGGTTGGGGAAGAATAAGAAAAAAAGTACTTAAATCAATAATCTAATTAATTTGATGATTTTATGGATATATTTGATATTATATACATAGACATAATCATAATTTATAATTTTCTCGAGCCGTATGAAGAGAAAACTTCTTATACGTTTCTAGGGGGGGGTATTGTTCATCTATCCCAATGAGCCATTTATCGAATCGTTGCAATTGATGTTCGATCCCGACGGGAGGGAAGAGATCTTCGTAAAGTGGGTTTTTATGATCCGATAAAGAATCAAATCTATTTAAATGTTCCCGCTATTCTATATTTTCTTGAAAAAGGCGCTCAACCTACAGGAACTGTTCATGATATTTCAAAAAGGGCGGGGGTTTTTACGGAACTTCGCCTTAATCAACAAACAAAATTTAATTAATGAAATATAAAATAAAGAAGATGTGGATAATTTGTATATAGCTTTGTATAACCTTTGTGTTTCTTTGCTATTTCCTCTTTTGTTCTATTCATATTATACTTAATATATAATATATATAATTGTTACTAATTTATAATTGTTACTATAAGAATGTTGTCTTTTATAACGACAAAAATCTATTTTTATTTTATTGATATAAATAAAATAGATAGAAAAAGATCAAGTGAATAAATAATAAATGAAGTAATCGGGTCCGGGTCTATAAATATAAAATTTTTAGATTACTGTCAATGAGGAGGTTTTCGGTGGAACTCTATGAACAAATAAAAAAATACAAAGGATTAAACTTGTTTATTTTGCTTTTACTTATCCAATAAACCTCATTTTTTTTTCTACTTTTACCCTTATCTTCCTTAATTTATTCTTCCACATATATTGTATATATGTAGTGCCAATCCAACAAAAGTCCTTGGTTTTTTTTATTTAAATTTTAATAATTCAAATTGATTAAAATTGGAATTGTTAGTTAGATTTATAATTTGTTTTATCTTTTGTATTTTTTTCTCAACATTAATATTGACAACAGTGTATCAAATAAATATAATCCGATCGTGGATAAAAGGATCTATTTATATCTCCGTCCCATAGATTTTATTTCATTCAAATAATGGTTTCTTGGATTTTATGTGATACAAGAAATATTTTTTTGATTAAGATTAAAATCAATAAAAATCTATATATACTAATGATAACATAAGAGACAAGTATCGGCCTATAAATATTTTACTTTATCCCCAATCCCTATTTTTATCTGAGAATTTTTTGTATTTTCATCGGATCTATTCATTTTTATTGTGTTCAGAATATAATCAATTAGAAATTAAAAATTTTTTCTATTTTAATGTTTTGATTGGTTTTGATTGCGTTGTGCAATTCAATCTTTTTATTTATTGGGATTACGATTGTATCTACACATTCTAATTATTTTTGGGGGGTTGCTAACTCAACGGTAGAGTACTCGGCTTTTAAGTGCGGCTGGCATCTTTTACACATTTGTATGAAGCAATAGATTCGTCCATACTATCGGTAGAGTTTGTAAGACCACGACTGATCCTGAAAGGAATGAATGGAAAAAGCAGCATGTCGTATCAATGGATAATTCTGAGAATATTTAATTCTTACCGAATAGGTCCAAAACCTTATTTGATTTGAATTCTTGGCGTGTAACAAAAATTTTTTTAATAAATTTGGTCGAGTGAATAAATGGGTAGAGCCCTATTACGGTTCCAATTATAGGGAAACAAAAAGTAACGAGCTTCTGTTCTTAAATTTTTGAATGATTACCCGATCTAATTATACGTTAAAAAAATATTAGTGCTTAATGCGGGAAAGACTTTTACCATGAGTGGATTATAAATTTCTTATGAACCCTAATTATTAGCTATTACCCATTATGGGGTAGAGATAAATGTGTAGAAGAAGGCAGTATATTGATAAAGATTTTTTTTTTCAAAATCAAAAGAGCGATTGGATTGAAAAAATAAAGGACTTCTAACCATCTTGTTACCCTAGAATGAACATAAATCAATTAGATGGAAAAAAAGAGGCTAGAGAGTCCGTTGATGAGTCTTACTTGTTTCCGAGGTATCTATTCTTTTCTTACTATAATACCTTGTTTTGACTGTATCGTACTATAGTATCATTTGATAACCCAATAAATCACCTATTTCTTTTCTTGTTCAAATCTAATAAAAAATGGAAGAATTTCAAGGATATTTAGAACTAGATAGATATCAGCAACATGACTTCCTATACCCACTTATCTTTCGGGAGTATATTTATGCACTTGCTCATGATCATGGTTTAAATAGATCGATTTTGTTGGATAATGTAGGTTATGACAATAAATCTAGTTTACTAATTATAAAACGTTTAATTAGTCGAATGTATCAACAGAATCATTTGATTATTTCCGCTAATTATTCTAACCAAAATAAATTTTTGGGGTACAACAAAAATTTGTATTCTCCAATGATATCGGAAGGATTTGCAGTCATTGTGGAAATTAAGTTTTCCGTACGATTAGTATCGGCGACAGAAATCGTAAAATCTTACAATTTACGATCAATTCATTCAATATTTCCTTTTTTAGAGGACAAATTTCCACATTTAAATTATGTATCAGATGTACTAATACCCTACCCCATTCATCTGGAAATCTTGGTTCAAACACTTCGCTATTGGGTGAAAGATCCCTCTTCTTTGCATTTATTACGAGTCTTTCTTCACGAGTATTATAATTGGAATAGTCTTATTACCAAAAATAAATATATTTTTTCAAAAAGTAATCCACGACTATTCTTGCTCCTATATAATTCTCATGTATGTGAATACGAATCCATCTTACTTTTTCTTCGTAATCAATCTTCTCATTTACGATTAACCTCTTCTGGGATCTTTTTTGAGCGAATAAATTTCTATGAAAAAATCAAATATCCTGTAGAACAAGTCTTTGCTAATGATTTTCCGGCCGCCGTCTTATGGTTCTTCAAGGATCCTTTTATGCATTATGTTAGATATCAAGGAAAATCAATTCTGGCTTCAAAGGATATCCCTCTTCTGATGAATAAGTGGAAATATTATCTTGTCAATTTATGGCAATGTCATTCTTATGTGTGGTCTCAACCAGGAAGGATTTATATAAACCAATTATCCAAGCATTCCCTTTATTTTTTGGGGTATTTTTCAAGTATGCGACCAAACCTTTCAGTGGTACGGAGTCAAATGCTAGAAAATTCATTTATAATGGATAATGCTATGAAGAAGCTCGATACACTAGTTCCAATTATTCCTTTGATTGGATCATTTGCTAAAGTTAAATTTTGTAA